CATGGGATCCCTCGGGGAAGAATCAAAAAATTACCTCCATTCCAAATCATAACCCAAACCTATATAAAAAATAATATAGGAGGATCTTGGATAAATAAGATTCATGGTATACTTCTGAAGATTAATTATTACAAATTTGAACAAACAATAGAAAAATTGAATAGAAAATCTTTGTCAATCAAGAAAAAACTTTCTTTTTTTTCAGAACCACAAGAAAAAAAAATTTATTCAGACGAAGAAATAAAAATTTTCAAATTTTTATTTGATATCGTTATAACTGATAGAAATGATCAAACTCTTATCAAAAATTTTATTGATTTCCATGAAATCAATAAAAAAGTTCCTCGATGGTCATACAAATTAATAAGTGAATTGGAAGAATTGGAAGGTGAAAATGAAGAACATGTACCAATGGAGCCTGGAATTCGTTCAAGAAAAGGAAAACGTGTAGTGATTTTTACTGATAATCAAAATTATGATCAAAACGATGAAATGGCTTTGATCCGTTATTCACAACAATCTGATTTCCGTCGAGAGATAATTAAAGGATCCATGCGTTCCCAAAGGCGCAAAACTGTTATTTGGGGATTTTTGCAAGCAAAAGTACATTCCCCCCTTTTTTTTGATAGAATAGATAAACTTTTTTTTTTTTCGTTTGATATATGGAGGCTAAAAAAAAAAATTCTTAGACATTTCATGTGGAAAAAAAAAAAAAAAATTGATAAAAACGAAGAAGAGCAATCAAAAATCGAAGAAAAAAAACGGCTAGAAATTGCAGAAACTTGGGATAGCTTCCTCTTTTCTCAAATAATAAGAAGTTTTCTCTTACTAACTCAATCTATTCTTAGAAAATATATTCTATTACCTTTATTGATAATAATTAAAAATAGCGTGCGTATCTTATTATTGCAAGTTGCTGAGTGGTCTGAGGATTTAAAGGATTGGAAACGTGAAATCCATGTTAAATGCACTTATACTGGGGTTCAACTATCCGAAACAGAATTTCCAAGAAACTGGTTAACGGATGGTATTCAGATAAAAATACTATTTCCTTTTTATCTTAAACCTTGGCATAAATCTAAATTTCAATCATCTCAGAAGACTCGACTAAAAAAAACAAAGGCCAAAGGCGAAAAAAATGATTTTTGTTTTTTAACAGTTTGGGGAATGGAAACCGAACTACCCTTTGGTTCTCCCCAAAAAAAGCCTTCTTTTTTTCAACCTATTTCGAAAGAATTAAAAAAAAGAATCAAAAAATGCAAAAATAAGCCTTTTCCGGTTTTAAGGATTTTCAAAGAAAGAGCAACAATTTTCCTAAAAGTCGCAAAAGAAATTAAAAACTCGATTCTCAAAAACTTTCTTTTTATAAAAGAAAAAAACCTTTCAAAACGAAGTCGAATTCCAGTATTTGGCCCGAGAGAAATATTTGAATTAAATGAAACGAAAAAAAATTCAATAATGAGAAATCAGATGATTTATGAACTATCTGTTCAAAAAAAATCCATGGAGTGGAGCAATTCTTTACTCAGCGAAAACAAAATAAAAAATTTGATTGATAGAATAAAAACAATCAGAAATCAAATAGAAGAAATTTCAAAAAAAAAACAAAACCTAACTAATAGTTGTAACAAACTGCGTTATGATTCTAAAATAATTGAGTCATCAAAAAGAATTTGGCAGACATTTAAAAGAAAAAATACCCGATTAATTCGTAAATCCATTTTTTTTATAAAATTTTGCATCGAACAACTGTCTATAGCTATTTTTCTAGGTATCAGTAATATTCGAAGAATTACTACACAACTTTTTTTTGAATCAACAAAAACAATTCTTGATAAATATATTTACAAGAATGAACAAAATGGAGAAAAAATTAATAAAAAAAAAAATACCATTTATTTTATTTCGACTATCAAAAATTTAATATCCACTAACAAAAAATTTAGTTATGACCTATGCTCTTTATCACAAGCATATGTATTTTACAAATTATCACAAATTCAAGTTAGTAACTTTTCTAAATTCAAGGCTGTTCTTGAATATAACATATGCATAACCTCCTTTTTTGTTAAGAATCAAATAAAGGATTTTTGTCAAGAACAAGGAATCTTTCATTATGAATTGAAAGATAAAACCTTTTTGAATTCCGAAGTAAATCAATGGAAAAACTGGTTACGAAGTCATTATCAATACAATTTACCTCAGATTGCATGGGCTAGATTAGTAACCCAAAAATGTAAAAAGAAAATAAACCAAGACTCTCTAGTTCTAAATCCAAGTTTAATCAAAAAAGATTCATATGAAAAAAAGAAATTTGATAATGCCAAAAAACACATTTTTTTTGAGGCCAACTTATTATTAAATCGAAAACATAATTTAAAAAAAGATTCTATATATAATCTTTTTTGCTACAAATCTATTAATTCTACAGAAAAAAACTTTGACATGTCTATAGGCATTGCTCTAGATAATTGTTTAGTCTCTTGTTTTCTAGAAAAATATAATATTCGGGGTACAGGGGAAATTTGGCATAGAAAATATTTGGATTGGAGAATTCTCAACTTTTGGTTTACAAAAAAAGTCAATATTGAGTCCTGGGTTGATAGCACGAGTAAAAAAAAATATATTAATACTCAAGTTCAGAATTATCAAAGAATTGATAAAATAACTAAGACAGGTCTTGCCAACCAAAAAAGTTTCTTTTTTGATTGGATGGGAATGAATGAAGAAATACTAAATCCTCGTATAACAAATTTTGAATTTTTGTTCTTTCCAGAATTTTTCTTAGTTTCTAGTACATATAAAATGAAACCGTGGGTCATACCAATCAAATTACTTCTTTTAAATTTTAATGAAAACAGAAATAAAAAGATCACTCGAAAGAAAAACGGTTTTATACCATCAAATGAAAAAGAATCCCTTCGATTTTATAATCTAAATAACGAAGAAAACGAATCGATCGATCAAGTAGAGCTTGAATCAGATAACGAAAAAAAAAGAAATCCTGAATCAGCTCTATCAAACCAACAAATAACTATTGAAGAAATTTATGCAGAAATGATGAGAAAAAAACGTAAAAATAAAAAACAATACAAAAGCAATACAGAAGTGGAACTTGATTTATTTCTCACAAGATATTCACGTTTTCAATTGCGATGGAATTGTTTTTTTAATCAAAAAATTCAAAATAATATAAAAGTATACTGTTTCTTGCTTAGACTAAAAAATCCAAACGAAATCGCGATATCTTATATTGAAAGAGGAGAGCTGAGCCTAGACATTCTAATGATTAAGAAGCATTTAACTTTTGAAAAATTAATGAAAAAAAGAATATTGATTATTGAACCTCTCCCTTTATCTGTACAAAATAATGGACAACTTATTATATATAGAACCATAGGTATTTCATTGGTTCATAAAAATAAACACAAAATAAGTAAAAGATACAAAAAAAAAAGTGAAAAATCCATTACAAAATATCAAAACAAAACTGTAAATAGAAAAAAAAAGAATTATGATTTTTTTGTCTCTGAAACTATTCTATCCCCTAAACGACGTAAAGAATTTCGAATTCTAATTTGTTTCAACTTAAAAAAAAAAAATGCGAGTGATAGAAATTCAAGATTTGATAAGAATATTCAAAACTTGACCACAGTTTTGCATAAAAAGAAAGATCTTGATAAGGATAAAAATAACCTAATTAAATTAAAATCCTTTCTTTGGCCCAATTTTAGATTAGAAGATTTAGCTTGTATGAATCGCTATTGGTTTAATACTACTAACGGAAATCATTTCAGTATGATAAGAATACACATGTATACGCGATTTCCAATTCATTAATGATAGATCCTTTTTACTATATATAATATATAAGTTACGGTATATGAAAACAACTGTATGCACAAATATGAGGGATTGTTTTAAATTCAATCTTTATACATGAGATTAATTTAATCAATGACATAGATACCAATCAGAGCAGATCCAGAAATAAAGTAAAAAAATCCTCCTTTTTTAGATCTAAATTGAGATTTTTTTTATAAAATGAAGAATTAAGAAGTTGATAATTTCATTCATATCCTTGTATAAAAAAACTACCATTATTATTACTGATCAGTAAAATTCATATCTTTCAATTCATATTAAAATAGGGAAGGATTTCTTTTTATGATAAAAAATGCATTCATTTCATTTCAAGAACAAAAAGAAGAAAGCAGGGGATCTGTTGAATTTCAAGTATTCAGTTTCACTAATAAGATACGAAAACTTACTTCACATTTGGAATTGCACAGAAAAGATTATTTATCTCAGAGGGGTCTACGAAAAATTCTGGGAAAACGTCAACGGCTGCTGGCTTATTTGTCAAAAAAAAATAGAGTACGGTATAAAGAATTAATTAATCAGTTGAATATTCGGGAATTAAAAACTCGTTAAATTAAAAAATTGTGAATTAGTTAATTTTTTAGATCTTGAATTTTTCTTTTTCAGCAATCTAATTCATGCCAGAACGAATTAAGGAAAAACTTATGAAGAGACCAGTTACAGGAAAAGATCTTATGATAGTCAATATGGGACCTCACCACCCATCCATGCATGGTGTTCTTCGCTTAATTGTTACTCTAGATGGTGAGGATGTTGTTGACTGTGAACCCATATTGGGTTATTTACACAGAGGAATGGAAAAAATTGCAGAAAACCGAGCAATTATACAATATTTACCTTATGTAACGCGATGGGATTATTTAGCCACTATGTTTACAGAAGCAATAACAGTAAATGGACCAGAACAATTGGGAAATATTCAAGTTCCTAAAAGGGCCAGCTATATCAGAGTAATTATGCTGGAATTGAGTCGTATAGCTTCTCATCTGTTATGGCTTGGCCCTTTTATGGCAGATATTGGTGCACAGACTCCCTTTTTCTATATTTTCAGAGAACGCGAATTTGTATATGATCTATTTGAAGCTGCCACCGGTATGAGAATGATGCATAATTTTTTTCGTATTGGAGGAATAGCGGCTGATTTACCTTATGGTTGGATAGATAAATGCTTGGATTTTTGTGATTATTTTTTAACAGAGGTTGGTGAATATCAAAAACTTATTACACGAAATCCTATTTTTTTAGAACGGGTTGAAGGAGTTGGGATTATTGGTGGGGAAGAAGCAATAAATTGGGGTTTATCCGGACCAATGCTACGCGCATCCGGAATACCATGGGATCTTCGTAAAGTGGATCGTTATGAGTCTTACGATGAATTTGAATGGGAAATTCAGTGGCAAAAACAAGGAGATTCATTAGCTCGTTATTTAGTACGACTTAGCGAAATGACAGAATCCATAAAAATTATTCAACAGGCTCTGGAAGGCCTTCCGGGGGGTCCCTATGAGAATTTAGAAAGCCGAAGCTTTGATAGAAAAAGGAATCCAGAATGGAATGATTTTGAATATCGATTCATTAGTAAAAAACCTTCTCCTACTTTTGAATTATCGAAACAAGAACTTTATGTAAGAGTTGAAGCTCCAAAAGGGGAATTGGGAATTTTTCTCATAGGAGATCAAAGTGGTTTTCCTTGGAGATGGAAAATCCGACCACCGGGTTTTATTAATTTGCAAATTCTTCCTGAACTAGTTAAAAGAATGAAATTGGCTGATATTATGACGATACTCGGTAGCATAGATATAATTATGGGAGAAGTTGATCGTTAAAATGATAATTTATGCAACAGCAGTCCAAACTATAAATTCTTTTGTTAGATTGGAATCTTTAAAAGAGGTCTATGAACTCATATGGATATTTGTCCCTATCTTTTCTCTTGTATTGGGAATCATAACAGGTGTACTAGTAATTGTGTGGTTAGAAAGAGAAATATCTGCAGGGATACAACAACGTATTGGACCTGAATACGCCGGCCCGTTGGGAATTCTTCAAGCTCTAGCCGACGGGACAAAACTACTTTTCAAAGAAAATCTTCGTCCATCTAGAGGAAATACTCCTTTATTTAGTATTGGACCATCTATAGCAGTTATCTCAATTTTACTAAGTTATTCAGTAATTCCCTTTAGCAATCACCTTGTTTTAGCGGATCTCAATATCGGTATTTTTTTATGGATTGCCATCTCAAGTATTGCTCCTATTGGACTTCTTATGTCAGGATATGGATCAAATAATAAATATTCTTTTTTAGGTGGTCTGCGGGCTGCTGCCCAATCCATTAGTTATGAAATACCATTAACTCTATGTGTTTTATCAATATCTCTACGTGTGATTCGTTGAAACATAAACGTTTATTTTGACTATTCCGTTTCTTCTAGACCAATAAGTTAAAAAACGGAATATATTTTTCTCTTTGGGGTTAATCTTAATAAAAGGAATTTGATAGTTATATATGAGTGAAAAAAAACTGCTCAAAAATTAGCAGTAAAAAGAAAAATTGAGTCTCATTTCCTATGTACAAAGGTTAAACAGAAATAAACAGAAGCGTAAGAATCACTTTACCCCAAGGTTGGTTGATTAATCATCCTGGCTTGAAGCGGGTTAAAACTATTAACCGTATGACCTTTTCACTATCAGTTATATAGATAGATTAACATACATGTATTACATACAAAGTGAGCGGCAATTAGGTAAAAGTGAGTGGATGGGTAGAAACACCAAAATACACAAAGAATTTGTAATAGAGATTAACAAAATTCAAAAGGATATTTATGCATAACATAAGATAACAAAAAAAAGAAGGTTAATTGGGGCTTTAAATTAGTAGAAATGATCAGACAGTACTCCCCAAGATTCCGATTCAGAGTATGCTCCTATCCACCGATAAATGGAATGACTATCAGAAACGAACTAATCCTTTATTTTTTATAATTTTTTTTCTAAAAAAAGAAAAAAGAATAGGAACGAAACAAGGATATTTTTTTTCATATATTTCGAAAATAAACTAGAATTTCTGTCATGAATACTAAACTAATAGGATGTCTAATTCTTTTTCGTAATCGAAAATCACGATAAGCTGAAATACCTATTTTTACAAGGAGTATTTTATTAAAGGATTAAGTTATTACTCAACAAAGAGAAATTCAAATTTGTAAAGGGTGAGATGAATTCCGAAGCGCTTTTTTATTCTTAGAATTTGAGCAGACAGAATTCCATTGGTATAATTCGGGACCCCAGCTAGATTTCTATTTAATCTATTTTAGAACACATCATATCCATCTAAATAATACTAATCTGGTCCTTAGATTTATTTATGGCCCCCGAGGAGCCGTATGAGGCGAAGACCTCATGTACGGTTTTGTAATAGCGGTGAAAATAGTAATGTTATCACCGACTAGGATTATCTAACAGTTTAAGTACAGTTGATATAGTTGAGGCACAATCAAAATATGGTGTTTGGGGATGGAATTTGTGGCGTCAACCTATAGGTTTTATCATTTTTCTAATTTCTTCCCTAGCAGAATGCGAGAGGTTACCCTTTGATTTACCAGAAGCGGAAGAAGAATTAATAGCAGGTTATCAAACTGAATATTCAGGTATCAAATTTGGTTTATTTTACGTTGCTTCTTATCTAAATCTATTAATTTCCTCATTATTTGTAACAGTTCTATACTTAGGCGGTTGGAATATTTCTATTCCGTATATATCTATTCTGGAGCTATTTGAAAGGGATCAAATTTTTGGAACAACAATTGGTATCTTTATTACATTAGCTAAAACTTATTTGTTCTTGTTCATTTCTATCGCAACAAGATGGACTTTACCTAGGCTAAGAATGGATCAACTATTAAATCTTGGATGGAAATTTCTTTTACCTATTTCCCTTGGTAATCTATTATTAACAACTTCTTTCCAACTCTTTTCACTCTAAATTGAAAATGAATCCAACATATTCATTATTTGTTTTAAACAAGAGAAAGAAACAAAGATAAAATTATTATAGATAATTACAATATGCTTCCTATGATAACCGGGTTCATGAATTATGGTCAACAAACCTTACGAGCTGCAAGATATATTGGGCAAGGTTTCATGATTACCTTATCCCACACAAATCGTTTACCTGTAACTATTCAATATCCCTACGAAAAATTAATAACATCGGAGCGTTTCCGCGGTCGAATCCATTTTGAATTTGATAAATGCATTGCTTGTGAAGTATGTGTTCGAGTATGTCCTATAGATTTGCCTGTTGTTGATTGGAAATTGGAAACTAATATTCGAAAAAAACGATTGCTTAATTACAGTATTGATTTTGGAATTTGTATATTTTGTGGTAATTGTGTTGAGTATTGTCCAACAAATTGTTTGTCAATGACTGAAGAATATGAATTTTCAACTTATGATCGTCACGAATTGAATTATAATCAAATAGCTTTGGGTCGTTTACCAATGTCAGTAATTGACGATTACACTATTCGAACAATTTTTAATTCACCTCAAACAAAAAATGGGTAAACCCATTAATTTGATTAAAAAATGAATTCAAAATTTTTGAATTATATAAAGAATTTAATTAAAAACTTGTATTGTATTTATATAATAATATTAAGTATTAAGGCTCATTCTTTTAATCTAATATATTCGTAATTATTTTCGGGAAATACATAGTTTGAAAATACACTTGAGAATAAAAAAAGAGAAACTGTCTACTAATTGTATCTACATCAATTCATAGCCATTAGATTCTAATTTCACTCTATTAGAAACATATTAAAAACAAATTTCCTGGTTAAATTAATAAGGTCATGAAAAGGATTTGGATTTTTTTCTTATTTTAATAATATAATGGATTTGCCTGGACCAATACATGATTTTCTTTTAGTTTTTCTGGGATCCGGTCTTCTAGTAGGAGGTTTGGGAGTGGTATTACTTCCCAACCCAATATTTTCAGCCTTTTCCTTAGGATTTGTTCTTTTTTGTATATGTTTATTGTATATTCTATCAAATTCCCATTTTGTAGCTGCTTCACAACTCCTTATTTACGTGGGGGCCATAAATGTTTTAATCATATTTGCTGTGATGTTCATGAATGATTCAGAATATTCCACAGATTTTAATCTGTGGACTGTTGGGAATGGGATTACTTCGTTAGTTTGTACAACTATTCTTTTTTCATTACTTTCTACTATTCTCGATACGTCATGGTACGGAGTTATTTGGACTACAAGATTAAACCAGATTCTAGAGCAAGATTTAATAAGTAATAGTCAACAAATAGGAATTCATTTATCAACAGATTTTTTTCTTCCATTTGAACTCATTTCAATAATTCTTTTAGTTGCTTTGATAGGTGCAATTTCTGTGGCTCGTCAATAAAAAACGTTCGAATTAGTAAAGACAAAATAAAATATTGTGTATGTTATGATTTTTCCGTTCATTCAATTAAATTTGATTGAATACTATTTCATATTTGAAATATCAATTTTTATATTTGATATATATTTGAAAATTTTTTTACCTAATCTAGTTTTTATTCGTATTTTTTTGTTATATTCTAGATGATTGAATCCGGTGAATTATTTTTCATATTGAAATGAATCCAAATTGATAAGGAGTTGCTGAATGATACTCGAACATGTACTTGTTTTGAGTGCCTATTTATTTTTGATTGGTCTTTATGGATTGATCACGAGTCGAAATATGGTTAGGGCTCTTATGTGTCTTGAACTTATACTCAATGCAGTTAATATGAATTTCGTAACATTTTCTGATTTTTTTGATAATTCCCAACTAAAAGGGGATATTTTCTGCATTTTTGTTATAGCAATTGCAGCTGCTGAAGCAGCTATTGGCTTAGCTATAGTCTCGTCAATTTATCGTAACAGAAAATCCACTCGAATCAACCAATCGACCTTATTAAATAAGTAGTCTAAATAAAAAAAAATAGATTGCAATTTGGATATATAATAGGTTCTGATCCACTAGCTTATCTTTGTGAAAATCTAAGAAATCAAAGTATTTTAGCCCCATTTTTTTATCAATTGAGCCAGAATTCATTACAAAAATTCTATTAAAGGAAATCATTGCTTCATCTAGTATTTTAATATATCATTCAGTTCGAAGTTTACTAGATTGAAAATTTATGACATTCAAAAAACTATCGATCCTATGTCACATTCAGTAAAAATTTATGATACCTGTATAGGATGTACTCAATGTGTTCGAGCATGCCCTACAGATGTATTAGAAATGATACCGTGGGATGGATGTAAAGCTAAGCAAATAGCTTCCGCCCCAAGAACCGAGGACTGTGTTGGTTGTAAGAGATGTGAATCCGCCTGTCCAACGGATTTTTTGAGCGTTCGAGTTTATTTATGGCATGAAACAACTCGAAGTATGGGTCTAGCTTATTGATACGTTATCGAAAACCTCATTTGAATAAATTTGGAATACATTTTCTTTTTTTTTTTATTGACAAGTACTCGTACTCAAAAAAGTGAAATTATATTGTTTTATTTATATATTTTTTTTGAGTACGCGTTCTTTGGACCTGGTGTATCTTGTCTTTACCACGAAGGATTTTCCTTGGTTAACAATAATTGTTATTTTTCCAATATCTGCTGGTTCGTTAATGTTATTTCTCCCGCATAGGGGAAATAAAGTCAAAAAATGGTATACTATATGCATTTGTGTGTTAGAACTTCTTCTAACAACCTACGTTTTTTGTTATAATTTTAAAATGGACGATCCATTAATTCAACTGTCCGAAGGTTATAAATGGATCAATTTTTTTGATTTTTACTGGAGACTGGGAGTAGATGGACTTTCTATAGGAACAATTTTACTGACGGGATTTATTACTACTTTAGCGACTTTAGCGGCTTTTCCAGTTACTCGGGATTCCCGATTATTCCATTTCCTGATGTTAGCAATGTACAGCGGTCAAATAGGATTATTTTCTTCGCGGGATCTTCTACTTTTTTTCATCATGTGGGAATTAGAATTAATTCCCGTTTATCTACTTTTATCCATGTGGGGTGGAAAGAAACGTCTGTATTCAGCTACAAAATTTATTTTATACACAGCAGGAAGTTCTATTTTTTTATTACTAGGAGTTTTAGGTATAAGTTTTTATGGTTCGAACGAACCAACATTAAATTTAGAACTTTTAGCTAATCAATCCTATCCTGTCACACTCGAAATACTATTTTATATTGGATTTCTTATTGCTTTTGCTGTCAAATTGCCGATTATACCTTTACATACGTGGTTACCTGACACCCACGGTGAGGCACATTACAGTACCTGTATGCTTCTCGCCGGAATCTTATTAAAAATGGGAGCATATGGGTTGGTTCGAATCAATATGGAATTATTACCTCACGCCCATTCTATGTTTTCTCCTTGGTTGCTGGTAGTCGGTACAATCCAAATAATTTATGCAGCTTCAACATCTCCCGGTCAACGTAATTTAAAAAAGAGAATAGCCTATTCTTCTGTATCTCATATGGGTTTTATAATTATAGGTATTAGTTCTATAACGGATCCTGGACTTAATGGAGCTATTTTACAAATAATCTCTCATGGATTTATTGGCGCTGCACTTTTTTTCTTGGCAGGAACGAGTTATGATAGAATTCGACTTGTTTATCTTGATGAAATGGGTGGAATGGCTATCTCTATTCCAAAAATATTTACAATGTTCACTATTTTATCGATGGCTTCCCTTGCATTGCCGGGCATGAGTGGTTTTGTTGCAGAATTAATCGTTTTTTTTGGAATAATTACCAGCCAAAAATATTTCTTAATTTCAAAAATTTTAATTATTTTTGTAATGGCAATTGGAATGATATTAACTCCTATATATTTATTATCTATGTCACGCCAAATGTTTTATGGATACAAGTTAATTAATGTCAAAAACTTTTCTTTTTTTGATTCTGGACCTCGAGAGTTATTTCTTTCAATCTCTATTCTTATACCCATAATTGGTATTGGGATTTATCCTGATTTTGTGCTCTCATTAGCAAGTGACAAGGTCGAATCCATTTTATCTAATTATTTTTATGGATAGCTTTCGGGAAATAAAAAAAAGCATTAAATTAAATTGTAATCATAAGTCTTTGGTCTTTGTGTTGTGAGAACCTTTTGAATCACGTAGTACAATGATTCAAAAGGTTCTTGCTTATTTAGTAAATTAGATTTCTTAACTTATATGAAGTTAGATATAGATGCTATTCTTTTTTCTTTGAATTCCTTTTTTTTTTGTTACTTTTTTTTTAATTCGATGTAAATGAACCATAACTATGTAAACCTATTCCTAAAAGATTGACGCCAAAATAGCATATCCAAATTAAAAGAAAACCTATTGAAGCTACAATGGCAGAATTTATACCCCTAACATTCCTATTTGGTTTAATATGTAAATAAATTGCGAATATGGTCCAAGTAATAAATGCCCAAGTTTCTTTTGGATCCCAGTTCCAATATGAACCCCATGTCTCATTAGCCCATACAGCTCCTGAAAGAATGCCAACGGTTAAAAAAATAAATCCAAGACTAATAATACGAAAACTCCAATAATCTAATTGTTCAATCAATTGATACCTATAATAATTTCTAGAAAAACGCAAATTAATGTTTTGTTCTAGTAAAATAGAATTTCTTTCATTTATATAGTAAAGTACATCAAAAGAAAATAATTCATTTATTAAAAAATTTTTTGTGATATTCTTTTTCCAAAAAGTAGGTCTGACTTTGCAAAATGTAATCACTAGAAGAGCTATTGATAATAATGATCCGCATAACAGAGCGCCGTAGCCTAATATCATCATACTTACGTGCATCATTAACCACTGGGACTGAAGAGCTGGTACTAATATTGCAGACTGAGGCATTTTGTTTAAAAGACCTGAAGTAGCAAAACCCTGAATCAAAATAGCACTTGGCGCAGTTATTGCGTTTAAGTGATTTTTTTGTTTTTTATTAAAATAGGAAACCATATGAATAATTGAAAAAGCCCATGAAAGAAAAATTAATGATTCATATAAATTACTTAATGGAAAATTTCCTGAATAAATCCAACGAGTAAATAATAATCCTGTTATACCAAAAAATGTAATTACGATTCCTTTATCGGATGAATCAAAAAATCCTATGATTTCATCTAAATTCACTAATAAAGTTAAAAAATAAATTGTCAGTACAATTGAAACAACCGAAAAAGATATATGAGTTAATATATGCTCTAAAATTGAAAAAATCATAAAAAATTTGTTAAAAATTAAGAAATTAATACTAGGTTTTACCCGATTTGAGAAAAAAAAAGTCGGTTTTTTTTCTTATAAAACTTATAATATCTCTTTTATACGATCTTATGCCGCTACTCGGACTCGAACCGAGATGCTATAGCACTGCTTCCTAAGAGCAGCGTGTCTACCAATTTCACCATAGCGGCAACTTGTTCAAAACAATACTAACAAGTTTTTCTTCAATCGTCGAGATAAAAATTTAAATAAAGAAGCCAATTGATTTAATGAAGAAAAACTTGTTTCGCTAGGTATTGGGATTTTTAATTCAATTAAGATCCTTTTTTGATTTTTTATCTGAGTTATTTGAAATTATTTAAATTTCCTTTTTGTCCTTAATATTTTTTCTCGAATACAATGAAAAATGTAACTAAATTCAAGTAGTTCCAAAGACAAAACTGTAAATGCTATTTATCATTTTTTTTTCATTTATATGATTAAAAACATCAAGGTAGTGTAGTGATGGGGAAAATAAGAATCCCTTTTTTGGAACTAAAAAAAATGTGAACCTTTCTTTTTTATCTATATATTGTCTTCTTTTTTATCTATATATTGTCGTTTTTTTTCCTCTTTTGGTTCCTATTTTTTATATGTATTCTAATTTTTTTTTAAGTTAGGCGAATTCTAATTATTATAGTGTTTTTTATTTATTTTGTTGTACAAAAAAACTTTTTGAATTACCTGTAGAAAGTGATTTCCCTAATGAAAAAGCTTTCAACGATGTCCAATATCCCTTACTTTTCCAAATTTTTTTACGAATACGCTTTTTCGAGATAGAAGTACGTTTTTTTGGAACTGCCATTCAAAAATGAAAAAAAAAAGTTTTTCAGTGGTATAATTGGATGTCAAAGACATTTATTCTTCTTTCTTACTCCATGTCGAGTTATTTTTTTTCTTTCAAATTTGATTATATATTATTTTCAAAACAAAAAAGATATTCAAAAGTTTAAAACCCGACTGTTTTTTTACTTTTTTTAATACAATTTGATTATTCTATTTTTTTTATTTAAGGTTTGAAATCCGTACGCGAGTGCTCATTGAATTAATCTATACTGATAGATTATATTATCAAAAAAATTATGAGATTTCTTCACATCAGATGAAAAAAAAGATCGATTATAATAATCTTTCTTGCAAATAAAAAAAGCTCACTTGGTGTACTGGAAGACAATCACTAAATTCCATAATTCAAATTAATTCCTTAATTATTCTAAATAATCAAACGCAAATAACTTTGTTTTAGGTAAAGTTTTTTTTATATAATAAATATTAAGTATTTTTTTGTCGTGTAAATCTTTGTTCTATTCTTAATATATGTATATAAATTATTGTAATACGGAATTCTAATTCACTTTTTCTGTATCTGCATAAAATCACAATGTTAGTTAGTAGTAATAAAAAAAAGACAAATAATTTTTTTTGACAGTAACTTAGTAATATTATTTAATCACTTCTAATTTTTTGATTTGAATATATATTTCTTTTTAAAGATTTATGAAGAATTATACTAATTCGAAAAAAAAATTTATTTAGGTTTGAAATCGCGTCCTTTTTTATTGTCCTCTTTGAAAAAAAAATATATATATAGAAACCAGTGAATAAGAAATAATAAATTTAAAAATCAAATAAAAAGGATTTTTTATTTTATGGAACATACATATCAATATTCATGGATTATCCCTTTCATTCCACTTCCAGTACCTATTTTACTAGGAGTTGGACTTCTACTTTTTCCGACAGCAACAAAAAACCT